TTCTTTTTCCACTATAATTTCTAAAATGAACGTTTAAGTGTCCTTCAAAAGTAAGTAAATAGATCCGAAACATATAAAATGCAGTGAATCCTGTAGTGGAACAAGCTATTATTGCGAAAATCGGTGAATACAACCAACTATCATTAAGAATGGAATCTTTGGACCAAAAACAAGAAAGAGGGGGAATACCACAAAGAGAAAGTGTACCTAATAAAAAGGAAGTTTTTGTAATTGGCATATGTTTTTTTAAACCGCCCATAAGAACCATATTCTGACTTTTTTCTGGAGAATAACCAACAAAAGCTTCCATTGAGTGAATTATGGATCCAGCTCCTAAAAAGAGCAATGCTTTCGAATAAGCATGAGTAATCAAATGAAATAAAGCGGCTCGATAAGACCCCATGCCTAGAGCTAACATCATATAACCCAATTGAGACATTGTAGAATAAGCTAAGCCCCTTTTTATATCCTTTTGAGAAAGAGCTAAAGTAGCTCCTAAAAAGACTGTGATTATACCTATGAAAGATATTAGATTCAGTATGTAAGGCATGACTATGAAAAGAGGAAGAAGACGAGCTACAAGAAAAATTCCTGCGGCTACCATAGTAGCAGCATGGATAAGAGCTGAGATTGGAGTAGGTCCTTCCATGGCATCAGGTAACCATACATGAAGGGGAAATTGCGCGGATTTAGCAAGTGCGCCCCCAAATAATAAGAAGGCACACAGAGTCAAAAAGAAAAAAGGAATTTCATTATTATGAACCAAGTTATAAAAGATTTCGAACAAATCTCGAAATTCAAAACTTCCCGTTATCCAATAAAGACCCAGAATTCCTAATAATAAACTGAAATCCCCTACACGATTAGTTACAAATGCTTTTTGACAGGCATTCGCGGCAACGGGTCGTGTAAACCAAAAGCCTATTAATAGGTAAGAAAACATTCCAACGAATTCCCAACAAATATAAATTTGTATCAAATTGGAACTAGTGACTAATCCCAACATTGAAACATTAAAAAGGGTCATATAAGAAAAAAATCTTAAATATCCTTGATCATGAAACATATATTTCTCACTATAAATAAGAACCGTAATTCCAACCGTAGTAATTAAAATTGACATGATAGAAGTAAGTGGATCTACCAAATGACCAAACTCTAAAGAAAAATCATTATTGATGGTCCAAGACCAGACATATTGATAGATATCACTTTGATTTCTTTGTTGAATAAAGAAATAGGCCGAAAGAAGCATAACTAGACCTAAGCAAAAAAGAGTAGGAAAGGCCCATATACGCCGAAGGTGTTTTGTTGTCGTTGGAAAAAGTAGAAGTCCAACTCCTATTAACATAGGAACGGGAAGTGGAATGAACGGCATAATCCATGAATATTGAGATATATGTTCCATAAAAAATCAATAAAAAAATTCTGAATTCATTTTTTCTAATTCACCCGCCCCTGTCTCTTTTGAATGAAAAGGATCCATAATAAATAAAGATGTTCTAAACTCAAATGACTTTTTCTATTCTTAACTCTTCAGTATTAAGTATTCTAAATATTGCTATAATGCTTTTCAAATATTGAAACTGAAACGAAGAGGATTAGCGTTTTTCAACAGATCACTAGAGCAGTGATGTATCCGTATATAAAGAAAGAAGCTAATCAAGAAAATAGATAAATAGATTTTTCGCTTGCAATTTCAACAGGAAGAATTGAGAATCATTTGAGAAATAGACTCCAATAGAGTCTGAAGGAAGCTATAAGTGTAGGGGGGCTTAGGTATTCTCTTAAATAGAGAAAGATAGATGTCAATGACATCTCAATATAGCAATGAAGAACCTTTTTTCATTTCAAAATGACAGTTCCCAAAAAACGTATTTCTAGTTCAAAAAAGCGAATTCGGAAAAAGATCTGGAAAAGAAAAGGGCATTGGGCGGCGTTGAAAGCTTTTTCATTAGGGAAATCCCTTTCTACCGGGAATTCAAAAACTTTTTTTTGTTTGTTTTCTAGGCCAACTTCTAATAAGAAAACAAAAGAATCATAAAAATGGATGGGGATTCTTTTTTCCCCATAAATCCGCCTGTGAAAATCAAAAAAGAGGGGGGGGTCTATCTTAAATAAGATATTTCCCTTTTCCAGTAATTTGTTGTAGTCTACGCTTCTTTCGTATGAAGTATAACCAAGGATTTGAGTCAAATCCTTTCTTTTAGAAAGCCCTAAGCGGGCGGGAGAACCTTATGGAAATTCGGGCAGCTTTGATTTTCGGTCTGTTCTATGGATTTTTAATCACATTTTCTAAAGTAACGAGCTACCTTTTCCTTATCAGATATTGGGTATGTCAAGAGGATGAAGGGACTTTGAAGGCGAGAGCACTAAGCTATGGGTTTACTATAGGGCATTTGGTTGGATACTTATTAATCTATTACTTACCTTTTTATAACATTGTGAGTAATTTTTATATAAAAATCATACTCGCTCTGTGCCTTATGTTATACCACTTTTTCTGGACCAATCATCACCTGGATATTTATTTACCCAAATCTTTTTCATCCCCGCAGCGAGATCAGACCCTAGCTTTTTTTTATGGATTTTGTTATCGATTACTCAATTTTACCTTTTTTCCAAATGCTGTCTTTTCTCGAATGATCATAGCCTACTTGGCACAATGCAAATATAAAATGTTATATCTATATACTACTTTTTGTGTTTGGGTAGTGGGTCATTTGATTTGTATCAAATGGGTGGAATTTTTATCATTATGGATGCAGAAAAACTATTCGGCTTTTCTGATTCTAACTCATAAACTATACCTGGAAGAAAAGATCCAGAAGATCAGATCTAGGACTCTATCTATAGCCAAAATCTTTGAATATAAACCAGATTCTGTAATCAAACCTGGGATCTATCGTGAGTCACAAACAATCGATGAAATGATTCAAATCTTAGCTACGATGATCTTTATTGCTTTCCTTTATTTGTTGGGATGGGAAAATCCCCTCTACCTTTTGTTCCGCACCGTTCATCCGTGCCTAGTGCAGTCGAGTTAGCCAGGATGTCTCGCCTAGAGGAAGAAGAAAAAGTGCAAAGAGAGGTAGAAGATAGATTCTATCCATTAGAGGACTTCGAAGAAGAACAAAAGAAAGACGAAAAGCCAGCTGACGAAGAAAAAAACAGGGCTTTAATTGCGAAAAAGAGTACCCGAAAAGAAAGAGAAAAAGGGGACAGCTTCAATTTCTTTTCCGTGTATATTCCCCATTTGAAGTTCCTTAATTGGTTTTTTTTTAATCACAATTTGGTTTTTAGCGCCCTTTTCCGCGCTTTTTCCCATTTCTTTTTCAACCCTAATAGGTGGGTGCTACCTTATCGCTACATCAAAACTTCTTTCTACGAATATAGTGTCAAAAAATGGGGGTTTTCGCAATTTGGTTTTTATAAATGTCTAAGCGATGGAAAAGAACGGACCTCTTTCACATATCCACTTTCTTTAATCACTTTTTATCAAATGATTGAAGGAAAACTTTCTTTTTTTAGAAAAAAAAAGCTACTCCCCGATAGGGATAGATTGTACACCCGTTGGGTTTTACGAAATGCAAAGAAAAAAGCCAGTCTCAACAAGGAATTAAGAAAAAGAGTCAAGAAGCTAAAAAGTGGATCTCCTTTTAGGGATGTGTTGGACATACGGAGAAAGCTCTTTCAATTCAAGCACATTCCGAAAGTGTTGCGACCAATTTCTGAGACCCTGTTTGACCAAATCCACCCGTCGGGAGGAAAGAAAAGGGAAAAGGACCCCGTCTGGGATGGACCTTCTCGCGGAACTTTTTGGTATAACCATAAATTGATGAAAACAGCAGCGGAACAGAGGGTTGAGGAGGAAGAGAACCTGCAAAAAATGTGGTTCTTTTTTAAAGACTTACGACCTTTCAATCAGAAAGAGCAGTATTTGATACTTGAACGCCAAAAACAGGAACGGGAAAGCCAGGAAAAACAAAAGCTTAGACGACAATGTTTCGAAAATAGTTTTTTGGGGAAAACTTTGAAAATACTTCAAAAAATCGCTCCTTATTTTCGAGCTCCACGATATATCCCCAGTAACTCTATGTCGCGAGCTTTTCAACTTTATAAGATGTCTGCTTACTTGCCTCTTGACTGGCAGGAAACTACCCGAATATTAAGGCGAGTTCACAAGCTGAGAAAGAGGGGCATAATTATCCGAGTCAATGAGGAAAGAGAGAGTTGGATTCGTTCTCACAAGGAACGCTATCTAAAACTCAAGGAAATTAGAAAAAAAAGGGTGCAATTGGAAAAAGAAAAAAGAACACCCAATAAAATTTTTTGAAAATTATATAAAAAGACAAAGAAAGGAAAATGGAAAAAAAACCAAACTTTCCTCTTCAATCGAATTTGAACTAGAATTTTGGTTCTTAATTCTAATTTGAGAACAAGTTCAAAACGAAAGGGAGATTCAACAGATAGAAGAAACCTTTCTTCCTATCCAAACCCAATTTTAGAACAAATAAATCAAATACGTCGAAATCGTAACACGGTATATCACATCATGAATACCTACTATGATGGTCGAAGCGGTTTCACACATGACGACATTCCGAAGATGCGAAAAAAATATCAAAAATACCGTCAGTTTCAGCTGAAACTACGGACAATCATGAAAGAAGTCCCTCGTTGGGGATACAACATCGATGATGAAAAAATAGATTATAGCGACTACATGATAAGAAATGACGATGTAGTATCGGAAGACGTCTATTTGCGGACAAGAAAAGCCAAATTTAGGGTCTTTAGGAACCAAAGTATGGAGAATACTATGAGCGACATGAGAAACGTGAACTGAAGCAATGGTATTTTTACCGTTATGCTAAGATCACGCATTTTCGTCGCAATATGGTCAAAGGTGCGGACCGCACCCAAAGGCGAAAAGTAACGATTTGTGGGTGGTATGAACACCGGGTCCAGTCGCCACTTTTTTTGCCCAAACGAAGGAAAACACTGATACTCATTCTGCTCACTTTAGATATATTCGAGCTTATGAAAAAATGTTATAGATTTCTAAGCCAGGAATCCCGGTTTCAAGTTAGAGTGAAGCGTGTATCCCAAAGGATAAACCGAATTTGGAAGAAACTTTGGAACATGCCAGATTCTCAAAAGAGTGCTTTAGAAGCTGCTATAGAAGCAGAAACCGAACTACACGGACTAAAGGAAAGCGACGAAGACAAAAAAAAACGCCAAGAACAAGCAGATGCCTTAGAAGAATGGCAGGAGCGCCGAGAGGCGAATGAGATCCGAGCTATTTGTATAGCGGAAACTTGGGAACTCCTTCAATCGGGTCATGCAGTAAGATCTCTGATACTATTAATCCAATCCTTTTTGAGGAAAAATGTCATCTTTCCTTTATTGATAATAGCTAAAAATATGGCTCGTATACTCTTATTTCAAAGTCCCGAATTGTTTCAGGATTTCGCGGATTTAAAGAAGGAAATTCACACCTTGTGCGATTTTGGTGGTATTCCACTTGACGAGTCACAAGACCCAATAGGGTGGTTCACAGATGGTTGTCAGATAAGGATCCACTTTCCTTTTGAGTGGAAACCTTGGCGAGAAACCGAGCAAAGCAAAGAGAGCAGTGTGGCAGAGGATTTGTATTTAACCGTTTTTGGAAGAATCACTAATATTCCTTTTGGTACGGCTCGCAAGCCCTACCCGTTTTTTAAAACCTGAAGAACTAAAGAAAAAAAAAGCTTCTCAAGAACTCAAAAACCTACTCACAAGTGTAATTAGAAAGTTGCAAAAGAAGGGTTTTTTGAAGTTTAAAAAAGGGGGGTTTCTTCGAAAACGTCTTTTAGCTTTTCAAAAGAAAAGCTTTGAATCCAAAAAGGGCGTAAAAGTAAAAAATTTGAAAAAAGGTCCACAATCTAAATTAACAAAAAAGAAAAAAGAAAGGAAAGTGGATAAAACAAGGGCAATAATAAATGAAATAGAAGGGCTTCTAAAAGAAAAGAAAAAAAGACTTTTCATTATTCAAACAAGCATTAGTTCCACCCAAACAAGTTCTCATTCTAAAACCGCAGAAGCACTACGAAGTCTTTCTAAAATATTCAAAAGAAGAAAGGCACGATTCATTCGTAAATCTCAAATTTTTCGAAAATGGATCATTGAATGGATATACGTGAAAATCCTTTTCGATTTGAAAAAGAGATTTGATTTGAAAGCAAGGTTTCTAGATGAAATGAATAAGAAAAGGAATTGTCTGAAAATGGCAGTTTTTTTTTCAATTCAAAAAAAAAAAGAGCTTTATTTCAACTATAAAAAAACATTCTTTTAAGATGAGAAATAGTCAAGTTAGTAAGAGTCAAAAAACTCTTGTTTTTGACTTATCCTCTCTGTCACAAGCATATGTCTTTTATAAATTATCGCAAACAGAAAAGTCTTCTTTGAGAGTATCGAAATTCCATAATTTGAGAAATTGTAGAGTTGGAATGAATCGATGGAAAGAATGGTTAAGAGGCCATTTTGACTACTATCTTTATCCGAAATTAGATGGTCCAGATTAGAAGCACAAAAATGGCGAAATAAAATGAATCAATGTCGCACGGCTGAAAATCACAATTTAAAGAAAGGGGATTCATATGAAGTAGACGCATTGCCGATTAACCCACAAAAATTGAAATTTCAAAAACACCTTAGGTATGATCTTTTAGCATATAGCTTCCTTAATGCTGAATATAAGAAGGATCCCTATGTCATAGCGCCATCCTTAGTAAGTAATAACCAGACCGCAATTTCACATCTTTACAACATACACAAAGACAGCCTTGTGAATCTGCTGACAAGTAATTATAAGCATTTGCGCGAGTCCAGGGAAAAGCATCTTTTGTTGGATATGCATATCGACGTTAATAGGACGGCACTGCGTAGGCGGATGAATTCGAATCAGATACTCTTTCATGTTGAAGATAAGAAAAAAGGATCTAAGGTGGTGGATAAGGTCGCTATTGATTCTTGGGTAACTGGCCAGAATAGGGTGCTCCCGGCCGGGTCGTTAACCGAGGACCGCGTAGGGTTCGCAGAGGGCGCAATGGTCTTCCTAGAAAGCGTACTGAAACAACTAAGAGAGCGGAGACGACCTTACCCCGAAAGCCTAGATGAATCGTTCAGACCTGAATGGCTGAAGTGGCCGCTGGAGCACCTCATCGGGTACATCCATAAAATTTGTGATATGCACCTATACTTTTTCTCTGTTTATGCCTTGTATTGGCCTGAGTTTTATGATAGGCAAGCTTGGCTGTCTTTTTCGGTATGATATGAGAAGTGTTATGATAAAAGGCGTACCCCGATTTTGAAAAAACAAAAAAGCATGGCTAAACGAAAAAAAGCCCTGGCTGCTAGAAAAAAAAATGTCGGGGAAGGCCCAATCGATAAAGATTGCTCAACGAGAGTTTGACCTGAGTTTGATACTAGAACCGGAAGAAGTTGAAAAAATCGAAAAAAAAAACTTTTTTGATTGGATGGGGTTAAATAATGAAAACGAACTAGAAGAACTAATGGAACGCAATAATGATGAAAAGAAAAGTTCTTTCCTAGAATCTCGTTTTTTTCTCTTCCCAGAATTTATCCAACTTTCTAATTTAATGAATCTTTATGCGAAAGCGGAGTGGACCACGCCGATTCATTCTTTTTTGCAAAATGGAAAGATACGTTCGCGCTCCTCTTACGCGGATTGAAAGGTTGAGGTTGACCCCTTCAACTGGTACATGTACGACAAAAAGGAATGGCCGGCGAAAGGAATACCACTTTGGGACTCGAACAAAGCCCGACGTCGTCGTCGACATCGTAAGGCGTTATTGAACCTAGGGAGAAAAGACCCTAGGAAGGAAACGACTTTGGACATTATGATAGATCCTACGGAGAGAGAAAGGGCTTATGCTGAGACGATAGCCGAAATGAAGGCCGAAGAACAAAAGAAAATAGACGAAGAATACGAAGAAAAAAAGAACAAAAGAAAAAGAAGACGAGGGAAAGACCTTTGACGAAACAAGCTACAGAAAAAAACACAAAAAAAGATTTGCTCGGGTGAGTGTGAGTACATTGAAACCGATCAAGTATTCAAGGTTCCGAAAGACGGCGCTGAAGGATCTCAAAAAGTCGAATTATTTCCGGTATCAAGTGCACTATAGCCTACGGTATTTGATAGCCGACTTCCTGGCTAATGTTACACGCACAAGCCAAGTCACGAATAAAGCAACTAACCCGAAGCTGCTGCTGGTTTTCATCAAGGATCTTGTAGAAATGAGTCAGTTTGGAATCATGGGAACTACTCAAAATCAACTTCCAACTTTGGAAGATATGCTAAACATGGGGTATCTCGTTCTGAACCCCATTCGTACCTTTAAAAGATTGAGGTGGGAGCGCGTTACGTATCAAATCCTAACCCCTGCTTCATAAGAATCAATTCCAAAGATTGGCCTACACTCCGGGTCCGGACAAGAAAAGAGACCCTTGTCTGGAGATAGGTGTGAACAAAGTGAAGCAAACTACATATAAGGTCCGCAAGGGGCGCAAGGTAGTAGAATCCTTGAGAGTGCAAAGACTGAGAGTTAAGAGGTGGTGGGGACTGCGTGTGTCTTATGGGAAATTTGGGTGTCCTAGGTCTTTCTGGACCCAATTTGTTCGATATTTAGTTCACCCATTCGCAATCCCATTGAAAGCCAAAGCACGTGGAAAGAAAAAGAGAAAGCTGACTCCTTGGTCTTATGATAGAGTCTTTGGTCAATTCCACGCAGACAAGATGAGGTTCTTTTATAAGATAGGTGTTTGCGGCAAGTTCAAGCGCGAATGCACAGCTTATCCTTCTAAGCCTTATAACTGACCCTAAGCGTGCCAACGACAGAATCAAAAAGCTTATTCTTTTGGACGAGGGAGTGCCAGATACGCTTGTCGAAAAGGGTCTGCTTGTTCCTGAAAATCTTTTCTCCCCCAGACGCCGCAGACAATTGAGAATTGTAAATGAACTCAATCAAAAAAAGAAATTCACCCCCTACAACAAACTTCTTAAAGAAACTGGGCGTATGGATTTGAACCTACTATTGATAGAACTAGACGAACGAGAAAAGAGACAACGAGAGGAACGACTCAATCTAGTTCAAAAGAAAGAAAAAGAACAAGACGAACTACGCAAAAAAGAAGAAGAAAGCAAAGAATGAAATAGAATCAAAAAGAAACTAATGAGATTAAGGTTTTTTCTTTGGCCGAATTATCGACTCGAAGACTTAGCTTGTATGAATCGCTATTGGTTTAATACTACTAATGGCAGCCGTTTCAGTATGTTAAGGATCCGAGTATATCCACGATTGAAAACCCGTTAAGATTCCTTTTTGACTAGAATACCCATACCATTATAATGGATTGTTTTACATTCCAGGTGTAACCATGAAATATAGAAATGGCTCAACAAAAGAAAGAAGATTTTGTTGAGCCATTCTTTGATTTTTAGATTTTCATTTGAATATTCCCCTTTTTTTTGTTTATCTTGTGTAAGTGGAGAAAGAAATAGACTCTTCTTTTCTATCCCGAGCCGAATCCAATTTCAATTGGAATGAATTGTTGATTTTCAAAAATGAGAAGTTCATAACGAAATGAATATTTTATTATATAAAAAATGGATCAATTCAAAAAGAACTTGGATTATTATTACTGATCAGTCAAATTCATTTTTTAAAAAAAGAAAAGATAAGGAAACCTTGTTTTATGGTAAAAACTCCATTCATTTCAGTTATCTCGCAAGAAGAAAAAGAAAAGAATAGAAAGAATAGAAAGAATAGAAAGAATAGAGGGTCCGTTGAATTTCAAGTCTTTTGTTTTACCAAGAAAATAGACAAAATTTCTTCCCATTTGAAATTGCACAGAAAGGACTATTTATCTCAGAGAGGTCTACATAAAATTTTGGGAAAACGCGAGCGTCTGCTGTCTTATTTGTCAAAGAAAAATCAAGTACGTTATAAAGAATTAAGAAATAGGTTGAATACTTCGCGAGTCAAAAACTCGTTCAATTAGAAATGTTCTTTTCAATTATTTGCTTTATTAGATTTTTGCATTTGGATGAATGTCTTTTCGTTTTCGGCAATTCATGAAAGAAAAAATCGAGGAAAAACTTATGACTATACCAGCTACAAGAAAAGACCTCATGATAGTCAATATGGGCCCTCACCACCCATCAATGCACGGTGTTCTTCGGCTCATCCTTACTCTAGATGGTGAAGATGTTATCGACTGTGAACCCGTATTGGGTTATTTACACAGAGGGATGGAAAAAATTGCGGAAAATCGAACTATTATACAATATCTGCCTTATGTAACACGTTGGGATTATTTGGCTACTATGTTCACAGAAGTAATAACTGTAAATGCCCCAGAGCAATTGGGAAATATTCAAGTACCTAAAAGGGCTGGCTATATCAGAACAATTATGCTTGAATTAAGTCGTATAGCTTCTCATCTATTATGGCTTGGACCCTTTATGGCCGATATTGGCGCACAAACCCCCTTTTTTTATATTTTCAGAGAAAGAGAATTCATATATGATCTGTTTGAAGCAGCCACCGGTATGAGAATGATGCATAATTATTTTCGTATCGGAGGAGTTGCAGCCGATCTACCTCATGGCTGGATAGATAAATGCTTGGATTTCTGTCATTCTTTTTTAACAGGACTTGCTGAATATGAAAAGCTTATTACGCGGAATCCTATTTTTTTAGAGCGAGTAGAGGGAATAGGCATTATTGGTAAAGAAGAAGCAATAAATTGGGGTTTATCAGGACCAATGCTACGAGCTTCCGGAATGCAATGGGATCTTCGTAAAATCGAGAATTCTGAATGTTACAAAAAATTCGATTGGGAGGTTCAGTGGCAAAAAGAAGGAGATTCATTAGCTCGCTATTTAGTCCGAATCGGTGAAATGAGGGAATCCATAAAAATGATTCAACAGGCTCTGGAAGGAATTCCGGGAGGTCCTTATGAGAATTTAGAAATTCGATGTTTTGATAGAGAAAGGTATCCAGAATGGGGCGGTTTTGAATATCGATTCATTAGTAAAAAACCTTCTCCGACTTTTGAATTGCCGAAACAAGAACTTTATGTGAGAGTTGAAGCCCCAAAAGGAGAATTGGGAGTTTTTCTGATAGGAGATCGGAGCAGCTTTCCTTGGAGATGGAAAATACGTCCACCGGGTTTTATGAATTTGCAAATTCTTCCTCAGTTAGTTAAAAGAATGAAATTGGCTGATATTATGACAATACTAGGTAGCATAGATATCATTATGGGAGAAGTTGATCGTTGAGATGATAATTGATACACCAGAAGTACAAGATATCAATTCTTTTTCCAGATTCGAATCCCTACAAGAGATATATGGGATCGTCTGGATGCTTGTCCCTATTTTGACCCTTGTAGTGGGAATCACAATAGGTGTATTAGTAATTGTGTGGTTAGAAAGAGAAATATCCGCGGGGATACAACAACGTATTGGGCCTGAATACGCCGGTCCTTTCGGAATTCTTCAAGCTCTAGCAGATGGGACAAAACTGCTTTTGAAAGAGAACCTTCTTCCATCTAGAGGGGATAGCCCTTTGTTCAGTATTGGCCCAGCCATGGCAGTCATATCAATTCTTCTAAGTTATTCAGTAATTCCTTTTAGCTATCGCCTTGTTTTAGCTGATCTAAATGTTGGTGTTTTTTTATGGATTGCCATTTCAAGTATTGCTCCCATTGGACTTCTTATGTCAGGATACGGATCAAATAATAAATATTCCTTTTTAGGTGGTCTACGAGCTGCCGCTCAATCAATTAGTTATGAAATACCATTAACTCTATGTGTGTTGTCAATCTCTCTACGTGTGATTCGTTAAAACAGAAACCCGCATTCGGGTTGAGGAACTAAACCAGATAGTTATATGAGTGAAAGAAAACAGCTTCTATTCTATAGTCTAACATGAGAAGAAAATTGGCAGTAAAAAACGGAGTCTCATTTCCTATGTACAAGAGGTAAGCGGAAGTAAACATTAAGGGAAAGGGCCCTTGCCCCAAGATTGGTTGAGTAGTCATCCTGGCTTGAAGCGGGCTCAAAAGATCAACCGGATACGGTTTTCGTTACCCTTTCTGCCTATTCCCTCAGATCTATTACCATAAAGAAATGGGGAGCTCCTTTCAAATGAGTGGATACTTAGGAACACAAAAATACATAAAGGATTGGTAATGGAGATTTTGTAAATTGTCCAAAAGGACATTTTTACATAACATAAAAAGAAGAGTAATTGGGGGCTTTCAGTTGGTAGAAATGATCAAGCAGTACTCCTCGCAATTCCGACCTAGAGTATGCTCCGATCCACCGATTCAATAAATAACTATCAGGAACGAAAGAATCCTTTATTCACTTTTTTGAAACCCCCTTTAGATTTAGAAAATAGAAAAGCCATGGAACTCACCCCCTTAATCTAGACAAATGATGGAAAATAGGTTATCATACTTTCGAGTAAGCCGCTATGGTGAAATCGGTAGACACGCTGCTCTTAGGAAGCAGTGCTAAAGCATCTCGGTTCGAGTCCGAGTAGCGGCATAAGATTTTCTAAACAAGATCAAACAGAAACCATATTCTTTTAGTTTTCATAATGGGAAGAAAAATGGAATTCCCTTTTCTTATTTTAATTGGAGGAACCCGGATCTTTTTTTTGTATGATCTTTTTGACTTTAGAGCACATATTCACTCATATATCTTTTTCGGTTGTTTCAATTTTAATTACAATTCCTTTTTTTACCTTATTGGTAAATGAAATCGTAGGACTATATAATTCGTCAGAAAAGGGCATGATAGTGACTTTGTTCTGTATAACAGGATTCTTAATAACTCGTTGGATTTATTCAGGGCATTTCCCATTAAGTAATTTAAATGAATCCTTAATCTTTCTTTCATGGAATTTCTCCATTATTAATATGCTTCCGTATTTGAAAAATCTTAAAAATCATTTAAGCGCAATAACCTCACCAAGCACTCTTTTTATCCAAGGCTTTGTTACTTCTGGTCTTTTAACTCAAACCCATCAACCCAAAATAATAGTGCCCGCTCTCCAATCCCAGTGGTTAATGATGCACGTAAGTATGATGATATTGAGCTATGCATCTCTTTTGTGTGGATCTTTATTATCAATAGCTCTTCTAGTCATTACATTTCGAAAAAGTAGAAGGGTGGTTGGTAAAAGAAAGAAGTTCTTCAATGTGTTCTTTTCCAATATCCTTTACATAAATGAAAAAGAAAAGATTTTACTAAACACTTCTTTTCCGCCTTCTGTAAATTATTACAGGTCTCACTTGCTTAAACAATTTGATTGGTGGAGTTATCGTATTATTAGTATAGGATTTCTATTTTTAACCATAGGAATTCTTTCAGGAGCAGTGTGGGCTAATGAGGCATGGGGGTCATATTGGAGTTGGGACCCAAAGGAAACTTGGGCCTTTATTACTTGGACGATATTTGCGATTTATTTACATATTCGAGAAAAAAAAAACGCAGAAGGTGTAAATTCCGCAATTGTGGCTTCTATTGGCTTTATTATAATTTGGATATGTTATTTCGGAATCAATCTAGTAGGAATAGGGTTACATAGTTATGGTTCATTTCCAATATCATATAATTGAATTGAACGAAGTTTATGAGAAATAGAAAAACAGAGTGTTCAATCGGCAGGCTTCCATCAACAGAAGAAAACGCCGTAAAAGCCGTTGAGAACCATTTGAATCACTACACAGAACTTGATTCAAATGGTTCTCACAAGGACAAAAGAGGTCTGATTAAAAATCCATTTTTTCTTTTTGCTTAAAATTACGGCAAAGATCCGCTTTTTTCATTGTCCAAGTCCAACAAAATTTGACATAGGATTTCTTTTTTTACTTTTTTGTTTGATTTGTAAAAGCTATCTCCCAAAAAATTGAGATACAATCAACTCAACCTTGTCAACCGATAATGAGAGAAGAAAATCGGGATAAATACCCATACCTATTACGGGTAAAAGGATAGAAATCGAAATAAATAACTCTCGTGGACCAGAATCAAAAAAAGAGGAGTTTGGGGCATTCAAAAGCCTGTAACCATAGAACATCTGGCGTAACATAGATAGTGAATAAATCGGAGTTAATATCATTCCAATTGCCATTACCAAAGTAATTATTATTTTTGGCATTAAAAGAAATTTTTGGCTGGTGATTATTCCAAAAAAGACTATCAATTCTGCAACAAAACCACTCATACCCGGTAATGCAAGGGAAGCCATCGATAAGATACTGAACATCGTAAATATTTTCGGAATGGCGACGGCCATTCCACCCATTTCGTCGAAAGAACCAAGACGTATTCTATCATAACTCGTCCCTGCCAAGAAAAAAAGCGCAGCACCAATAAATCCATGAGAGATTATTTGTAAAAGAGCTCCACTGAGTCCCGCATCCGTTATAGAGCCAATTCCTATCATTATGAAACCCATATGAGATACAGAGGAGTAGGCTATTCTTTTTTTTAAATTACGTTGACCAATAGATGTGGAAGCTGCATAAACTATTTGGATTGCACCTACTATAATAAAATAGGGGGAAAATATAGAATGCGCATGGGGCAATAATTCCATATTGATCCGAACCAATCCATAAGCTCCCATTTTTAATAAGATTCCGGCTAGAAGCATACAAGTACTGTAATGAGCCTCTCCATGAGTGTCTGGTAACCATGTATGTAAGGGTATAATCGGTGATTTGACAGCAAAAGCAATAAGAAAGCCGATATATAATAGTATTTCTAGTGCCGCAGGATAGGATCTATGAGTTGATATTTCAAAATTGAATGTTGGCTCGTTGGAACCGTATAACCCGATACCTAGAACGCCTATTAATAGAAAGATGGAGCTTCCTGCAGTGTACAAAATAAACTTTGTAGCTGAATACAGGCGTTTCTTTCCCCCCCACATGGATAAAAGTAAATAAACCGGAATTAACTCTAGCTCCCACATGATGAAAAAAAGCAAAAGATCCTGAGAAGAAAATGATCCTATTTGACCGCTGTACATTGCTAACATCATGAAATGGAATAATCGGGAATCTCGAGTAACGGGCCAAGCGGCTAAAGTAGCCAAAGTGCTTATAAATCCCGTCAGTAAAATGGGTCCCAGGGAAAGTCCATCTATTCCCAATCTCCAGTCAAAATGAAAAAAAAAGATCCATTTAGAATCCTCCACGAGTTGGATTAATGGATCGTCCATTTGGAAATGATAACAAAATGCATAGGCCGTTATAAGGAGTTCTAGTGAACATACGCACAAAGTATACCATTTAGTTACCTTATTTCCTCTATGAGGGAAAAAGAAAATGAAAGAACCCGCTGAGATCGGAAAAATGACAATTAGTGTTAACCAAGGAAAAGAATTCGTGGTAAAGACAAGATACACTTGGACCATAAAACCCATGCTCAAAATCAAAAATAGATTATATTTTTTTTTGAATAAGGGTTTTGTCGGTAAAAAACAAGAAAAATGTATTCAATTCAACTGGGATTTTATGAAAGGTATTAATAAGCTAGACCCATACTTCGAGTTGTTTCATGCCATAAATAAACCCGAACACTTAAGAAATCTGTTGGACAGGCGGATTCACATCTCTTACACCCGACACAATCCTCTGTTCTTGGAGCGGAAGCAATTTGCTTAGCTTTACATCCGTCCCAAGGTATCATTTCTAATACATCCGTGGGACAGGCTCTAACACATTGAGTACACCCTATACATGTATCATAAATTTTTACTGAGTGTGACATGGGGTCTATAATTTTTGAAACGTCATAAATTTTCGATCTAGTCAATTCATTTTTAAATAACTCATATATTTCGACACCAGATGAAGCAAGGATTTATCATAATTTTTCAACCTACTTTCTACTTTTTATATTCAAAAAAGGCCAAGATACTTTGCTTTTATTTCTTCTGTTTTTCCAAATAGGATCTAGGTAACATATCATACATACCAACTTCAATTGATGCATAATACAATCTTACTTATCTAATCAGTACTACTTATTCAATAAATTCGATTGATTAATACGAATTGATTTTTTGTTACGATAAATTGACGAAAGAATAGCGGGTCCAATAGCTGCTTCAGCGGCTGCAATGGCTATAACAAAAATGGAGAAAATGTCACCTTTTAGTTGGCGACTATCAAAAAAATCAGAAAATGTTACGAAATTTAGATTCACCCCATTCAGCATAAGTTCAAGAGACATAAGAGCCCTAATCATATTCCGACTCGTGATCAATCCATAGATACCAATAGAAAATAAAAAAGAACTCAAAACAAGGACATGTTCGAGTATCATTGAAGAGCTCCTTTTGAATTCATTTCAATAGCAACAAGAATGCAAGGGATTCGATTCATTTTAATGCTACTACAAACAAGTATGAAACAAAGGCAAGATGTAGAAAAAGAGATTTTACATTTTCTATATTACTTCAATTCAAGCAGAATTCAAAGAAGATAGATATGATAAAACAGAAGACGATTTCACTTCCATTTTTTTTGTTTTGCCAGTTAGAAAAGAAAGGGTTTTTTTACTGACGAGCCACAGCAATTGCACCTAGCAAAGCAACTAAAAGAATTATAGAAATGAGTTCAAATGGAAGAAAAAAATCTGTTGATAAATGAATTCCAAGTTGTTGACTATTACTTATCAAATCTTTCTCTATAATCTGGTTTGATCTTGTAGTCCAAAGAATCCCATACCATGATGTATCTAGAATAGTAGTAATTAGGGAAAGAAAAAGAATAGTACAAATTAGTGAAGTAAGCCCATCCCCAACAGTCCAAAGATGAAAATCTTTGTAATATTCTGAACCGTTCATGAACATCACAGCAAATATTATTAAAACATTTATAGCTCCTACATAAATAAGGAGCTGTGCAGCAGCTACAAAATAGGAGTTTGATAGAATATAACATAAAGATATACAAATAAAAACAAATCCCAAAGAAAAGGCAGAATAAATTGGGTTGGTAAGTAATACGACTCCTAAACCCCCTAATATAAGATCTGATCCCAGAAAAACTAAAAGAAAATCGTGTATTGGTCCGGGCAAATCCATTAGATGTAAGAAAGAAATCGAAATCTTTTTCATGACCTTATTGACCCCACCAGGAAAACTTTTACGATACCAACCCGCTTGTATTCAATTAGAATGTTAATTAGTGTGAATTGCCGTAGGTGGAATTAGTCGACAACCCCCCCCCCATTCTATATTTCCAATAAAGAATGGGGATGTGAAGAAACTTGAAATCAAAATGAAGCCGGGGTTCTCACTAACCAATCACTTCACTAGTTCCAGTTTGTCCTTATTGAACAAGAAAAAAAAGAACAGATTCTTGATTCTTTTAAGCAAAAGACGAACTTTATTAATTGGACATTGTTCTTGAATTAAGAGGTTTACCCGCTTTTGATTTTAGGTGAATTCAAAATGGTTCGGATTGTATAATCATCAATTACTGGCATTGGTAAACGACCCAGAGCAGTTTGATTATAATTCAATTCGTGACGATCATAGGTTGAAAGTTCATATTCTTCGGTCATCGATAAACAATTTGTTGGACAATACTCCACACAATTACCACAAAAGATACAAATTCCAAAATCAATACTGTAATTAAGTAAGCGTTTCTTTCGAATATCAGTTTCAAATTGCCAATCAACAACAGGTAGATCTATAGGGCATACACGAACACATACTTCACACGCAATGCATTTATCAAATTCAAAATGAATTCGACCGCGGAAACGTTCTGATGTCATTAATTTTTCGTAGGGATATTGAATTGTTACAGGGAAACGATTTGCGTGGGATAAGGTAATCATCAAACTTTGACCAATGTACCTTGCAGCTCGTACTGTTTGTTGACCATAATTCATGAATCCAATTACCATAGGGAACATATCGCGACTATCTATGAATCATTTTACCTTTCTTTCTCTTGTGTAAGACATACCGTGAAGATAGGAAGATAGAATATCCTAGTCCTTTTTTATTTCCCTTACAGCGAAAGGAGTTGAGAAGAAGTTGTTAATAATAGATTACCCAGAGAAATGGGTAAAAGAAATTTCCACCCAAGATTTAAGAGTTGGTCCATTCTTAGCCTAGGTAAAGTCCATCTTGTTGTGATAGAAAGAAACAAGAAAAAAAAAGTTTTAGCTAATGTAATAAAAAGTTCGATTGTTGTTCTAAAGATTGCACCCGCGTTATTTATTTCAAATAATGGAGCAAAGTCTATGTATGGAATAGAGAGATTCCAACCGCCTAAATAAAGAATTGTTACAAATAAAGAAGAAACTAATAAATTGAAATAGGAAGTAACGTAAAATAAAGCAAACTTTATACCAGAATATTCGGTTTGATAGCCGGCTACTAATTCTTCCTCTGCTTCTGGTAAATCAAAGGGTAATCTTTCGCATTCGGCTAGTGAAGAAATTAGAAAAATAAGAAACCCTATAGGTTGACGCCACAAATTCCACCCCCAAAAACCAAATTTTGACTGTGCCTCAATTATATCGACTGTACTTGAACTATTAGAAAATCCTAGTCGGCAAAATCATCACTATTCCCATCGCTAGTACAGAACCGTACGTGAGATTGTTTTACCTCATACGGCTCCTCAAGGGCCTTAATGAAATTGAAGGACCAATTCTTTTTATCTGGCTCTATTTGAAGGGTGAATAAAGTTCTTAAAAAAGGAATTGATTGGAAGGTCCCGAATTAGACCAATGGAATTCTGTCTACTAAAAACGAAAATAGAAAAGAAAGAAGAAAAGGGAAAAGTACTTCTGAATTGATCTCATCCTTTAATCTTTTTTTTTTCTTGAGTAATAGCTTAATCCTTGAATAAAATACCCCGTATGAAGATATACAGCAATATTGCGACCCTGGGTTTTCGATTGCGAAAAGGCTTTTACATTATTTATGAGTTCTATCTCCCTAAAACTATAATTTCAAAGGAAATATAAAAAAGATACTTTCTATTGAAACTTCTTGTGATTCTAGTCTTTCTTTTTTTTTTCCTTCCTATCCTTCCTTCTAAAGGGGGTTTCAAAAAAGTGAATAAAGGATTCTTTCGTTCCTGATAGTTATTTATTGAATCGGTGGATCGGAGCATACTCTAGGTCGGAATTGCGAGGAGTACTGCTTGATCATTTCTACCAACTGAAAGCCCCCAATTACTCTTCTTTTTATGTTATGTAAAAATGTCCTTTTGGACAATTTACAAAATCTCCATTACCAATCCTTTATGTATTTTTGTGTTCCTAAGTATCCACTCATTTGAAAGGAGCTCCCCATTTCTTTATGGTAATAGATCTGAGGGAATAGGCAGAAAGGGTAACGAAAACCGTATCCGGTTGATCTTTTGAGCCCGCTTCAAGCCAGGATGACTACTCAACCAATCTTGGGGCAAGGGCCCTTTCCCTTAATGTTTACTTCCGCTTACCTCTTGTACATAGGAAATGAGACTCCGTTTTTTACTGCCAATTTTCTTCTCATGTTAGACTATAGAATAGAAGCTGTTTTCTTTCACTCATATAACTATCTGGTTTAGTTCCTCAACCCGAATGCGGGTTTCTGTTTTAACGAATCACACGTAGAGAGATTGACAACACACATAGAGTTAATGGTATTTCATAACTAATTGATTGAGCGGCAGCTCGTAGACCACCTAAAAAGGAATATTTATTATTTGATCCGTATCCTGACATAAGAAGTCCAATGGGAGCAATACTTGAAATGGCAATCCATAAAAAAACACCAACATTTAGATCAGCTAAAACAAGGCGATAGCTAAAAGGAATTACTGAATAACTTAGAAGAATTGATATGACTGCCATGGCTGGGCCAATACTGAACAAAGGGCTATCCCCTCTAGATGGAAGAAGGTTCTCTTTCAAAAGCAGTTTTGTCCCATCTGCTAGAGCTTGAAGAATTCCGAAAGGACCGGCGTATTCAGGCCCAATACGTTGTTGTATCCCCGCGGATATTTCTCTTTCTAACCACACAATTACTAATACACCTATTGTGATTCCCACTACAAGGGTCAAAATAGGGACAAGCATCCAGACGATCCCATATATCTCTTGTAGGGATTCGAATCTGGAAAAAGAATTGATATCTTGTACTTCTGGTGTATCAATTATCATCTCAACGATCAACTTCTCCCATAATGATATCTATGCTACCTAGTATTGTCATAATATCAGCCAATTTCATTCTTTTAACTAACTGAGGAAGAATTTGCAAATTCATAAAACCCGGTGGACGTATTTTCCATCTCCAAGGAAAGCTGCTCCGATCTCCTATCAGAAAAACTCCCAATTCTCCTTTTGGGGCTTCAACTCTCACATAAAGTTCTTGTTTCGGCAATTCAAAAGTCGGAGAAGGTTTTTTACTAATGAATCGATATTCAAAACCGCCCCATTCTGGATACCTTTCTCTATCAAAACATCGAATTTCTAAATTCTCATAAGGACCTCCCGGAATTCCTTCCAGAGCCTGTTGAATCATTTTTATGGATTCCCTCATTTCACCGATTCGGACTAAATAGCGAGCTAATGAATCTCCTTCTTTTTGCCACTGAACCTCCCAATCGAATTTTTTGTAACATTCAGAATTCTCGATTTTACGAAGATCCCATTGCATTCCGGAAGCTCGTAGCATTGGTCCTGATAAACCCCAATTTATTGCTTCTTCTTTACCAATAATGCCTATTCCCTCTACTCGCTCTAAAAAAATAGGATTCCGCGTAATAAGCTTTTCATATTCAGCAAGTCCTGTTAAAAAAGAATGACAGAAATCCAAGCATTTATCTATCCAGCCATGAGGTAGATCGGCTGCAACTCCTCCGATACGAAAATAATTATGCATCATTCTCATACCGGTGGCTGCTTCAAACAGATCATATATGAATTCTCTTTCTCTGAAAATATAAAAAAAGGGGGTTTGTGCGCCAATATCGGCCATAAAGGGTCCAAGCCATAATAGATGAGAAGCTATACGACTTAATTCAAGCATAATTGTTCTGATATAGCCAGCCCTTTTAGGTACTTGAATATTTCCCAATTGCTCTGGGGCATTTACAGTTATTACTTCTGTGAACATAGTAGCCAAATAATCCCAACGTGTTACATAAGGCAGATATTGTATAATAGTTCGATTTTCCGCAATTTTTTCCATCCCTCTGTGTAAATAACCCAATACGGGTTCACAGTCGATAACATCTTCACCATCTAGAGTAAGGATGAGCCGAAGAACACCGTGCATTGATGGGTGGTGAGGGCCCATATTGACTATCATGAGGTCTTTTCTTGTAGCTGGTATAGTCATAAGTTTTTCCTCGATTTTTTCTTTCATGAATTGCCGAAAACGAAAAGACATTCATCCAAATGCAAAAATCTAATAAAGCAAATAATTGAAAAGAACATTTCTAATTGAACGAGTTTTTGACTCGCGAAGTATTCAACCTATTTCTTAATTCTTTATAACGTACTTGATTTTTCTTTGACAAATAAGACAGCAGACGCTCGCGTTTTCCCAAAATTTTATGTAGACCTCTCTGAGATAAATAGTCCTTTCTGTGCAATTTCAAATGGGAAGAAATTTTGTCTATTTTCTTGGTAAAACAAAAGACTTGAAATTCAACGGACCCTCTATTCTTTCTATTCTTTCTATTCTTTCTATTCTTTTCTTTTTCTTCTTGCGAGATAACTGAAATGAATGGAGTTTTTACCATAAAACAAGGTTTCCTTATCTTTTCTTTTTTTAAAAAATGAATTTGACTGATCAGTAATAATAATCCAAGTTCTTTTTGAATTGATCCATTTTTTATATAATAAAATATTCATTTCGTTATGAACTTCTCATTTTTGAAAATCAACAATTCATTCCAATTGAAATTGGATTCGGCTCGGGATAGAAAAGAAGAGTCTATTTCTTTCTCCACTTACACAAGATAAACAAAAAAAAGGGGAATATTCAAATGAAAATCTAAAAATCAAAGAATGGCTCAACAAAATCTTCTTTCTTTTGTTGAGCCATTTCTATATTTCATGGTTACACCTGGAATGTAAAACAATCCATTATAATGGTATGGGTATTCTAGTCAAAAAGGAATCTTAACGGGTTTTCAATCGTGGATATACTCGGATCCTTAACATACTGAAACGGCTGCCATTAGTAGTATTAAACCAATAGCGATTCATACAAGCTAAGTCTTCGAGTCGATAATTCGGCCAAAGAAAAAACCTTAATCTCATTAGTTTCTTTTTGATTCTATTTCATTCTTTGCTTTCTTCTTCTTTTTTGCGTAGTTCGTCTTGTTCTTTTTCTTTCTTTTGAACTAGATTGAGTCGTTCCTCTCGTTGTCTCTTTTCTCGTTCGTCTAGTTCTATCAATAGTAGGTTCAAATCCATACGCCCAGTTTCTTTAAGAAGTTTGTTGTAGGGGGTGAATTTCTTTTTTTGATTGAGTTCATTTACAATTCTCAATTGTCTGCGGCGTCTGGGGGAGAAAAGATTTTCAGGAACAAGCAGACCCTTTTCGACAAGCGTATCTGGCACTCCCTCGTCCAAAAGAATAAGCTTTTTGATTCTGTCGTTGGCACGCTTAGGGTCAGTTATAAGGCTTAGAAGGATAAGCTGTGCATTCGCGCTTGAACTTGCCGCAAACACCTATCTTATAAAAGAACCTCATCTTGTCTGCGTGGAATTGACCAAAGACTCTATCATAAGACCAAGGAGTCAGCTTTCTCTTTTTCTTTCCACGTGCTTTGGCTTTCAATGGGATTGCGAATGGGTGAACTAAATATCGAACAAATTGGGTCCAGAAAGACCTAGGACACCCAAATTTCCCATAAGACACACGCAGTCCCCACCACCTCTTAACTCTCAGTCTTTGCACTCTCAAGGATTCTACTACCTTGCGCCCCTTGCGGACCTTATATGTAGTTTGCTTCACTTTGTTCACACCTATCTCCAGACAAGGGTCTCTTTTCTTGTCCGGACCCGGAGTGTAGGCCAATCTTTGGAATTGATTCTTATGAAGCAGGGGTTAGGATTTGATACGTAACGCGCTCCCACCTCAATCTTTTAAAGGTACGAATGGGGTTCAGAACGAGATACCCCATGTTTAGCATATCTTCCAAAGTTGGAAGTTGATTTTGAGTAGTTCCCATGATTCCAAACTGACTCATTTCTACAAGATCCTTGATGAAAACCAGCAGCAGCTTCGGGTTAGTTGCTTTATTCGTGACTTGGCTTGTGCGTGTAACATTAGCCAGGAAGTCGGCTATCAAATACCGTAGGCTATAGTGCACTTGATACCGGAAATAATTCGACTTTTTGAGATCCTTCAGCGCCGTCTTTCGGAACCTTGAATACTTGATCGGTTTCAATGTACTCACACTCACCCGAGCAAATCTTTTTTTGTGTTTTTTTCTGTAGCTTGTTTCGTCAAAGGTCTTTCCCTCGTCTTCTTTTTCTTTTGTTCTTTTTTTCTTCGTATTCTTCGTCTATTTTCTTTTGTTCTTCGGCCTTCATTTCGGCTATCGTCTCAGCATAAGCCCTTTCTCTCTCCGTAGGATCTATCATAATGTCCAAAGTCGTTTCCTTCCTAGGGTCTTTTCTCCCTAGGTTCAATAACGCCTTACGATGTCGACGACGACGTCGGGCTTTGTTCGAGTCCCAAAGTGGTATTCCTTTCGCCGGCCATTCCTTTTTGTCGTACATGTACCAGTTGAAGGGGTCAACCTCAACCTTTCAATCCGCGTAAGAGGAGCGCGAACGTATCTTTCCATTTTGCAAAAAAGAATGAATCGGCGTGGTCCACTCCGCTTTCGCATAAAGATTCATTAAATTAGAAAGTTGGATAAATTCTGGGAAGAGAAAAAAACGAGATTCTAGGAAAGAACTTTTCTTTTCATCATTATTGCGTTCCATTAGTTCTTCTAGTTCGTTTTCATTATTTAACCCCATCCAATCAAAAAAGTTTTTTTTTTCGATTTTTTCAACTTCTTCCGGTTCTAGTATCAAACTCAGGTCAAACTCTCGTTGAGCAATCTTTATCGATTGGGCCTTCCCCGACATTTTTTTTTCTAGCAGCCAGGGCTTTTTTTCGTTTAGCCATGCTTTTTTGTTTTTTCAAAATCGGGGTACGCCTTTTATCATAACACTTCTCATATCATACCGAAAAAGACAGCCAAGCTTGCCTATCATAAAACTCAGGCCAATACAAGGCATAAACAGAGAAAAAGTATAGGTGCATATCACAAATTTTATGGATGTACCCGATGAGGTGCTCCAGCGGCCACTTCAGCCATTCAGGTCTGAACGATTCATCTAGGCTTTCGGGGTAAGGTCGTCTCCGCTCTCTTAGTTGTTTCAGTACGCTTTCTAGGAAGACCATTGCGCCCTCTGCGAACCCTACGCGGTCCTCGGTTAACGACCCGGCCGGGAGCACCCTATTCTGGCCAGTTACCCAAGAATCAATAGCGACCTTATCCACCACCTTAGATCCTTTTTTCTTATCTTCAACATGAAAGAGTATCTGATTCGAATTCATCCGCCTACGCAGTGCCGTCCTATTAACGTCGATATGCATATCCAACAAAAGATGCTTTTCCCTGGACTCGCGCAAATGCTTATAATTACTTGTCAGCAGATTCACAAGGCTGTCTTTGTGTATGTTGTAAAGATGTGAAATTGCGGTCTGGTTATTACTTACTAAGGATGGCGCTATGACATAGGGATCCTTCTTATATTCAGCATTAAGGAAGCTATATGCTAAAAGATCATACCTAAGGTGTTTTTGAAATTTCAATTTTTGTGGGTTAATCGGCAATGCGTCTACTTCATATGAATCCCCTTTCTTTAAATTGTGATTTTCAGCCGTGCGACATTGATTCATTTTATTTCGCCATTTTTGTGCTTCTAATCTGGACCATCTAATTTCGGATAAAGATAGTAGTCAAAATGGCCTCTTAACCATTCTTTCCATCGATTCATTCCAACTCTACAATTTCTCAAATTATGGAATTTCGATACTCTCAAAGAAGACTTTTCTGTTTGCGATAATTTATAAAAGACATATGCTTGTGACAGAGAGGATAAGTCAAAAACAAGAGTTTTTTGACTCTTACTAACTTGACTATTTCTCATCTTAAAAGAATGTTTTTTTATAGTTGAAATAAAGCTCTTTTTTTTTTTGAATTGAAAAAAAAACTGCCATTTTCAGACAATTCCTTTTCTTATTCATTTCATCTAGAAACCTTGCTTTCAAATCAAATCTCTTTTTCAAATCGAAAAGGATTTTCACGTATATCCATTCAATGATCCATTTTCGAAAAATTTGAGATTTACGAATGAATCGTGCCTTTCTTCTTTTGAATATTTTAGAAAGACTTCGTAGTGCTTCTGCGGTTTTAGAATGAGAACTTGTTTGGGTGGAACTAATGCTTGTTTGAATAATGAAAAGTCTTTTTTTCTTTTCTTTTAGAAGCCCTTCTATTTCATTTATTATTGCCCTTGTTTTATCCACTTTCCTTTCTTTTTTCTTTTTTGTTAATTTAGATTGTGGACCTTTTTTCAAATTTTTTACTTTTACGCCCTTTTTGGATTCAAAGCTTTTCTTTTGAAAAGCTAAAAGACGTTTTCGAAGAAACCCCCCTTTTTTAAACTTCAAAAAACCCTTCTTTTGCAACTTTCTAATTACACTTGTGAGTAGGTTTTTGAGTTCTTGAGAAGCTTTTTTTTTCTTTAGTTCTTCAGGTTTTAAAAAACGGGTAGGGCTTGCGAGCCGTACCAAAAGGAATATTAGTGATTCTTCCAAAAACGGTTAAATACAAATCCTCTGCCACACTGCTCTCTTTGCTTTGCTCGGTTTCTCGCCAAGGTTTCCACTCAAAAGGAAAGTGGATCCTTATCTGACAACCATCTGTGAACCACCCTATTGGGTCTTGTGACTCGTCAAGTGGAATACCACCAAAATCGCACAAGGTGTGAATTTCCTTCTTTAAATCCGCGAAATCCTGAAACAATTCGGGACTTTGAAATAAGAGTATACGAGCCATATTTTTAGCTATTATCAATAAAGGAAAGATGACATTTTTCCTCAAAAAGGATTGGATTAATAGTATCAGAGATCTTACTGCATGACCCGATTGAAGGAGTTCCCAAGTTTCCGCTATACAAATAGCTCGGATCTCATTCGCCTCTCGGCGCTCCTGCCATTCTTCTAAGGCATCTGCTTGTTCTTGGCGTTTTTTTTTGTCTTCGTCGCTTTCCTTTAGTCCGTGTAGTTCGGTTTCTGCTTCTATAGCAGCTTCTAAAGCACTCTTTTGAGAATCTGGCATGTTCCAAAGTTTCTTCCAAATTCGGTTTATCCTTTGGGATACACGCTTCACTCTAACTTGAAACCGGGATTCCTGGCTTAGAAATCTATAACATTTTTTCATAAGCTCGAATATATCTAAAGTGAGCAGAATGAGTATCAGTGTTTTCCTTCGTTTGGGCAAAAAAAGTGGCGACTGGACCCGGTGTTCATACCACCCACAAATCGTTACTTTTCGCCTTTGGGTGCGGTCCGCACCTTTGACCATATTGCGACGAAAATGCGTGATCTTAGCATAACGGTAAAAATACCATTGCTTCAGTTCACGTTTCTCATGTCGCTCATAGTATTCTCCATACTTTGGTTCCTAAAGACCCTAAATTTGGCTTTTCTTGTCCGCAAATAGACGTCTTCCGATACTACATCGTCATTTCTTATCATGTAGTCGCTATAATCTATTTTTTCATCATCGATGTTGTATCCCCAACGAGGGACTTCTTTCATGATTGTCCGTAGTTTCAGCTGAAACTGACGGTATTTTTGATATTTTTTTCGCATCTTCGGAATGTCGTCATGTGTGAAACCGCTTCGACCATCATAGTAGGTATTCATGATGTGATATACCGTGTTACGATTTCGACGTATTTGATTTATTTGTTCTAAAATTGGGTTTGGATAGGAAGAAAGGTTTCTTCTATCTGTTGAATCTCCCTTTCGTTTTGAACTTGTTCTCAAATTAGAATTAAGAACCAAAATTCTAGTTCAAATTCGATTGAAGAGGAAAGTTTGGTTTTTTTTCCATTTTCCTTTCTTTGTCTTTTTATATAATTTTCAAAAAATTTTATTGGGTGTTCTTTTTTCTTTTTCCAATTGCACCCTTTTTTTTCTAATTTCCTTGAGTTTTAGATAGCGTTCCTTGTGAGAACGAATCCAACTCTCTCTTTCCTCATTGACTCGGATAATTATGCCCCTCTTTCTCAGCTTGTGAACTCGCCTTAATATTCGGGTAGTTTCCTGCCAGTCAAGAGGCAAGTAAGCAGACATCTTATAAAGTTGAAAAGCTCGCGACATAGAGTTACTGGGGATATATCGTGGAGCTCGAAAATAAGGAGCGATTTTTTGAAGTATTTTCAAAGTTTTCCCCAAAAAACTATTTTCGAAACATTGTCGTCTAAGCTTTTGTTTTTCCTGGCTTTCCCGTTCCTGTTTTTGGCGTTCAAGTATCAAATACTGCTCTTTCTGATTGAAAGGTCGTAAGTCTTTAAAAAAGAACCACATTTTTTGCAGGTTCTCTTCCTCCTCAACCCTCTGTTCCGCTGCTGTTTTCATCAATTTATGGTTATACCAAAAAGTTCCGCGAGAAGGTCCATCCCAGACGGGGTCCTTTTCCCTTTTCTTTCCTCCCGACGGGTGGATTTGGTCAAACAGGGTCTCAGAAATTGGTCGCAACACTTTCGGAATGTGCTTGAATTGAAAGAGCTTTCTCCGTATGTCCAACACATCCCTAAAAGGAGATCCACTTTTTAGCTTCTTGACTCTTTTTCTTAATTCCTTGTTGAGACTGGCTTTTTTCTTTGCATTTCGTAAAACCCAACGGGTGTACAATCTATCCCTATCGGGGAGTAGCTTTTTTTTTCTAAAAAAAGAAAGTTTTCCTTCAATCATTTGATAAAAAGTGATTAAAGAAAGTGGATATGTGAAAGAGGTCCGTTCTTTTCCATCGCTTAGACATTTATAAAAACCAAATTGCGAAAACCCCCATTTTTTGACACTATATTCGTAGAAAGAAGTTTTGATGTAGCGATAAGGTAGCACCCACCTATTAGGGTTGAAAAAGAAATGGGAAAAAGCGCGGAAAAGGGCGCTAAAAACCAAATTGTGATTAAAAAAAAACCAATTAAGGAACTTCAAATGGGGAATATACACGGAAAAGAAATTGAAGCTGTCCCCTTTTTCTCTTTCTTTTCGGGTACTCTTTTTCGCAATTAAAGCCCTGTTTTTTTCTTCGTCAGCTGGCTTTTCGTCTTTCTTTTGTTCTTCTTCGAAGTCCTCTAATGGATAGAATCTATCTTCTACCTCTCTTTGCACTTTTTCTTCTTCCTCTAGGCGAGACATCCTGGCTAACTCGACTGCACTAGGCACGGATGAACGGTGCGGAACAAAAGGTAGAGGGGATTTTCCCATCCCAACAAATAAAGGAAAGCAATAAAGATCATCGTAGCTAAGATTTGAATCATTTCATCGATTGTTTGTGACTCACGATAGATCCCAGGTTTGATTACAGAATCTGGTTTATATTCAAAGATTTTGGCTATAGATAGAGTCCTAGATCTGATCTTCTGGATCTTTTCTTCCAGGTATAGTTTATGAGTTAGAATCAGAAAAGCCGAATAGTTTTTCTGCATCCATAATGATAAAAATTCCACCCATTTGATACAAATCAAATGACCCACTACCCAAACACAAAAAGTAGTATATAGATATAACATTTTATATTTGCATTGTGCCAAGTAGGCTATGATCATTCGAGAAAAGACAGCATTTGGAAAAAAGGTAAAATTGAGTAATCGATAACAAAATCCATAAAAAAAAGCTAGGGTCTGATCTCGCTGCGGGGATGAAAAAGATTTGGGTAAATAAATATCCAGGTGATGATTGGTCCAGAAAAAGTGGTATAACATAAGGCACAGAGCGAGTATGATTTTTATATAAAAATTACTCACAATGTTATAAAAAGGTAAGTAATAGATTAATAAGTATCCAACCAAATGCCCTATAGTAAACCCATAGCTTAGTGCTCTCGCCTTCAAAGTCCCTTCATCCTCTTGACATACCCAATATCTGATAAGGAAAAGGTAGCTCGTTACTTTAGAAAATGTGATTAAAAATCCATAGAACAGACCGAAAATCAAAGCTGCCCGAATTTCCATAAGGTTCTCCCGCCCGCTTAGGGCTTTCTAAAAGAAAGGATTTGACTCAAATCCTTGGTTATACTTCATACGAAAGAAGCGTAGACTACAACAAATTACTGGAAAAGGGAAATATCTTATTTAAGATAGACCCCCCCCTCTTTTTTGATTTTCACAGGCGGATTTATGGGGAAAAAAGAATCCCCATCCATTTTTATGATTCTTTTGTTTTCTTATTAGAAGTTGGCCTAGAAAACAAACAAAAAAAAGTTTTTGAATTCCCGGTAGAAAGGGATTTCCCTAATGAAAAAGCTTTCAACGCCGCCCAATGCCCTTTTCTTTTCCAGATCTTTTTCCGAATTCGCTTTTTTGAACTAGAAATACGTTTTTTGGGAACTGTCATTTTGAAATGAAAAAAGGTTCTTCATTGCTATATTGAGATGTCATTGACATCTATCTTTCTCTATTTAAGAGAATACCTAAGCCCCCCTACACTTATAGCTTCCTTCAGACTCTATTGGAGTCTATTTCTCAAATGATTCTCAATTCTTCCTGTTGAAATTGCAAGCGAAAAATCTATTTATCTATTTTCTTGATTAGCTTCTTTCTTTATATACGGATACATCACTGCTCTAGTGATCTGTTGAAAAACGCTAATCCTCTTCGTTTCAGTTTCAATATTTGAAAAGCATTATAGCAATATTTAGAATACTTAATACTGAAGAGTTAAGAATAGAAAAAGTCATTTGAGTTTAGAACATCTTTATTTATTATGGATCCTTTTCATTCAAAAGAGACAGGGGCGGGTGAATTAGAAAAAATGAATTCAGAATTTTTTTATTGATTTTTTATGGAACATATATCTCAATATTCATGGATTATGCCGTTCATTCCACTTCCCGTTCCTATGTTAATAGGAGTTGGACTTCTACTTTTTCCAACGACAACAAAACACCTTCGGCGTATATGGGCCTTTCCTACTCTTTTTTGCTTAGGTCTAGTTATGCTTCTTTCGGCCTATTTCTTTATTCAACAAAGAAATCAAAGTGATATCTATCAATATGTCTGGTCTTGGACCATCAATAATGATTTTTCTTTAGAGTTTGGTCATTTGGTAGATCCACTTACTTCTATCATGTCAATTTTAATTACTACGGTTGGAATTACGGTTCTTATTTATAGTGAGAAATATATGTTTCATGATCAAGGATATTTAAGATTTTTTTCTTATATGACCCTTTTTAATGTTTCAATGTTGGGATTAGTCACTAGTTCCAATTTGATACAAATTTATATTTGTTGGGAATTCGTTGGAATGTTTTCTTACCTATTAATAGGCTTTTGGTTTACACGACCCGTTGCCGCGAATGCCTGTCAAAAAGCATTTGTAACTAATCGTGTAGGGGATTTCAGTTTATTATTAGGAATTCTGGGTCTTTATTGGATAACGGGAAGTTTTGAATTTCGAGATTTGTTCGAAATCTTTTATAACTTGGTTCATAATAATGAAATTCCTTTTTTCTTTTTGACTCTGTGTGCCTTCTTATTATTTGGGGGCGCACTTGCTAAATCCGCGCAATTTCCCCTTCATGTATGGTTACCTGATGCCATGGAAGGACCTACTCCAATCTCAGCTCTTATCCATGCTGCTACTATGGTAGCCGCAGGAATTTTTCTTGTAGCTCGTCTTCTTCCTCTTTTCATAGTCATGCCTTACATACTGAATCTAATATCTTTCATAGGTATAATCACAGTCTTTTTAGGAGCTACTTTAGCTCTTTCTCAAAAGGATATAAAAAGGGGCTTAGCTTATTCTACAATGTCTCAATTGGGTTATATGATGTTAGCTCTAGGCATGGGGTCTTATCGAGCCGCTTTATTTCATTTGATTACTCATGCTTATTCGAAAGCATTGCTCTTTTTAGGAGCTGGATCCATAATTCACTCAATGGAAGCTTTTGTTGGTTATTCTCCAGAAAAAAGTCAGAATATGGTTCTTATGGGCGGTTTAAAAAAACATATGCCAATTACAAAAACTTCCTTTTTATTAGGTACACTTTCTCTTTGTGGTATTCCCCCTCTTTCTTGTTTTTGGTCCAAAGATTCCATTCTTAATGATAGTTGGTTGTATTCACCGATTTTCGCAATAATAGCTTGTTCCACTACAGGATTCACTGCATTTTATATGTTTCGGATCTATTTACTTACTTTTGAAGGACACTTAAACGTTCATTTTAGAAATTATAGTGGAAAAAGAAGTAATTCCTTCTATTCAATATCTTTATGGGGTAACGAAGGACCAAAAACGCTTCAAAAAAAAAGGGGTTTCAAAACTTTATTAACAATGAATAATAAAAAAGGGGTAACGTTTTTTTGTAAGAAAATAGATCGAATTGATAGTAGTGTAAGGAACATGACGCGCCTTTTTACTCACTTTGGGGCTAAGAATACTCTGCCGTATCCCCATGAATCCGACAATACTATGCTATTCCCTATGGTTCTATTGGTTCTATTTACTTTATTTGTTGGAGCCATCGGAATTCCTTTCAATCAAGAGGACAAGAATTTGGATATATTGTCGAAATTATTAACCCCATCAATAAACCTTTTACACGAAAAGTCAAAAAATTCTATGGATTGGTATGAATTTATACCAAATGCAACTTTGTCAGTTAGTCTATCTTATTTTGGAATAGTTATAGCCTTTGTTTTATATAAGCCTATTTATTTATCTTTAACAAAATTGAACTTACTGAATCTCTTTGTTAAAGGAGGTCCTAATAAGATTTTTGGGGACAGAATAAGAAATCGGATATATGATTGGTCGTATTCTCGCGGTTACATAGACCCTTTTTACGCAATATCCTTAGCTAGGGGTCTAAGAGGATTCGCTGAATTCACTCCTTTTTTTGATGCGCGAGTTATTGATGGAATTACGAACGGGATGGGTATTTTGAGTTTTTTTGTAGGCGAAGGCATCAAATGTGTAGGGGGCGGTCGCCTTTCTTCTTATCTTTTATTGTATTTTTATTGTGTATTGCTTTTTTTATTCATTTCTTCTTTTTTGTACTTGTTCCATTTTTGAATAGCCGAACAAATCTTTTCTTTTTTCTTTTTCTCCTCCTAAACCAATTTCCATTT